ATTCATTAAGTGAAATAGATAAAATAAAACAGAATCTTTATCTATTTTACTTAATTATACTAGATCTTACGGAGCCTACTCATGCACAACATGCTTTAGATCTGATCATAGAAAAGATTCTCTTCAAGTAAACCGGCCTATCTTCTGTATAGAGGTTGTACAATGGTTGGAACAAAGACACATTTGGTTGTGAATTCAAATGTGGCAGACATATATCTACACAGACAAATCAATAGTTCAAGTCACACACTCCCATAATCCATTTTCTCTTCGGAGCATTCCCTTCAACTACACAATATTAGTTATTTGACACGATTAGTTGAAGGGAAATATCCAAATCCATGTCTTATTATTTTCAATAATCCATACTTGTAGCAATAAAATACTATTATTCCTCCTCTTTTCTTAATGGTAAAGGATTGATTACAAATATCTATTATATATCTTCTCTATAAAGGACCAGAAATACCCTGTTTACGTATCATTGGAAAGTGCATTAACATAAATACAGCAGTAAGAAGTGGCAATACAAAAGTGTGTAAACTATAAAAACGAGTCAAGGTGGATTGTCCCACACTAGCACTTCCGCGCAATAATTCTACCAAAGGCGATCCTATTACAGGAATAGCCTCAGGCACACCTGTTACAATTTTCACCGCCCAATAACCAATTTGGTCCCGAGGTAAGGAATAACCGGTTACGCCAAAAGATGCGGTCAATACTGCCAGAACCACACCCGTAACCCAAGTCAATTCGCGAGGTTTTTTAAATCCGCCGGTGAGATACACACGAAAAACATGTAGAATCATCATTAGGACCATCATACTTGCCGACCATCGATGAACTGATCGGATTAACCAACCAAAGTTAGCTTCCGTCATTATGTATTGAACAGAGGCAAAGGCTTCAGTAACGGTCGGGCGGTAGTAAAAAGTCATAGCAAACCCTGTAGCTACTTGTACTAAAAAACAGGTAAGCGTAATTCCCCCTAAACAATAAAATATATTGACATGGGGAGGAACATATTTACTAGTTATATCATCCGCAATCGCTTGAATCTCGAGGCGCTCTTCGAACCAATCATAGACTTTATTGAGATAGGTGAAAATCCCCCCCTCAGAACTGTATATGAGACTTTCATCTCGTACAGCTCAAGCAAAAACACCCCAATAAAAAAAAGAATAGTCGGATATGTAATAGAAAGTTTGAAACTTCTTAATCTCCAATTCAATCTTCTTTAAATGTACGAAAGAAGAAAAAATCCGAAACTTCTTCTTTGTGGTGATAATACCAAAATATCAAGTTGGCTCGACGGGCCTCTTGAATCCTCTCTTTCCCTTCTTTTTTTGTCTCTAATGTAATGTGGCTTTTTTGCTTTCTTTATTATTGACTTGATAGGAATTCTCTTGTTAAGACCCTATGAATCGATTCAAACCTCAGATTCATACTAGAACCGTGATGATTCAACAAAAAATCATAAGCTAACCCAAGAATTCCCTGAGTAAGAACCGTTGGTTCATCATGTATTCCATAAATTAAATAAAATGACTAAAAAAAGAAAGATTTTTCTTTTTTTTTTTCAAATTGAATTTTTTTTTGCAGTCCGGGCACGAGGTCAAATATTAAGTATGAATCATAGTTCAAATATTTCTTAATCTAGTTCCTATAGTTCGTGTTCCAGATACTCGAATAAATATCCGACGAAGTAGAACCACCCCTATCAAGGCGACAGACCTATTCTCTGTACTATCAATAGAATCAATTATAACAAGTCACACACTCATATTCCGGAAATACAGAAAGAAATTCCACGGTCGAACTACCAAAACAGAATAGGCCAGAAATTCGAGTTCTAACGGATTGATTTTTTATTCAATAGGATTTTGTGATTCTTATAGATTTAATTCATTGAAATTCCATCCAATAAAACGGAAGAATTATAAATCTCCAAAATAATAGATAGAAATACCGCAAATAGGGCCATTGCGACACCCATCAAAGGAGTCGTTCCCCACCCCGGAGCTACTTTACCATATTCCGAATTCAATGGTTTTAATAAACTCCCTACAGTAGTTCGTCTTGGACCCGATCTAGAACTGTTCTCAACAGTTTGTGTAGCCATAAATCTTATTGTATTCATTGAGATCTGTTGACTTTGTATACCATTCCGTTGTAAATAAACGATCTTATAATAGATCCGTTTGAGTCTTGAAATTATATAATCATAATGGAAACAGCAACCCTAGTCGCCATCTTTTTATCTGGTTTACTTGTAAGTTTTACCGGGTACGCCTTATATACCGCTTTTGGGCAACCTTCTCAACAACTAAGAGATCCATTCGAGGAACACGGGGACTAGTTGAATTGAAGTAATGAGCCTCCCAACATTGGGAGGCTCATTACTTCAATTGAGAGAATGAAAATAATTGAGAGAATGAAAATTCATTTTTTAGTTGGAACTTTAGGTGGTTCTCGAAAAAAAATAGCGAAAAAAATTATC